GTCCATGTAGCTTAAAACTAAAGCATAGCACTGAAGATGCTAAGACGACATTAACAAAATGTCCGAGGACAAAAGACTTAGTCCTAACCTTGCCGTTGATTGTTGCCAAACATATACATGCAAGCATCCGCGTCCCAGTGTAAATGCCCTTAATCACCTTACTAAGATAAAAGGAGCAGGTATCAGGCACACAAGTGCAGCCCAAGACACCTTGCCCCGCCACACCCCCACGGGTATTCAGCAGTAATTAACATTAAGCAATAAGTGTAAGCTTGACTTAGCTATGGCAAATCCCAGGGCTGGTTAATCTTGTGCCAGCCACCGCGGTCATACAAGAAACCCAAACCAACGGCACACACGGCGTAAAGAGTGGCATGACAGTATCGCCCCAGCTAAGACCGAAACGCAACTGAGCTGTCATAAGCGTAAGGCGTGCAAAAGAACTTTACAAAAAAGTCTTAACTAATACGACCTAATTACTGCCACGAAAGCCAAGGCACAAACTGGGATTAGATACCCCACTATGCTTGGCCTTAAATCCTGACACTTCCTTAACTAAAGTGTCCGCCTGAGAACTACGAGCACAAACGCTTAAAACTCTAAGGACTTGGCGGTGCCCCAAACCCACCTAGAGGAGCCTGTTCTGTAATCGATAACCCACGCTACACCCAACCGCTCCTTGCCCCCACAGCCTACATACCGCCGTCGCCAGCCCACCTGCCCTGAAAGAACAATAGTGAGCACAACAGCTTCAACCACGCTAAAAAGACAGGTCAAGGTATAGCCTATGGAGCGGAAGAAATGGGCTACATTTTCTAACATAGAAAATTTACGAAAGAGGGTATGAAATCTCCCCCAGAAGGCGGATTTAGCAGTAAAGCTGAACCATAACGCCACCTTAAAACCGGCCCCGGGGCACGTACATACCGCCCGTCACCCTCCTCACAAGCTACTTGCGCACGTAACTAACACCAATTTCTAGCCAAAGATGAGGTAAGTCGTAACAAGGTAAGTGTACCGGAAGGTGTACTTAGCATACCAAGACATAGCTATAACACCAAAGCGCTCAGCTTACACCTGAGAGATATCTGCAACCACACAGATTGTCTTGAAGCCACTCCCCAGCCCAACCACTACATCTTACTTAACATCAAAAAACGACTATAAACCCTAAACTAAAACATTCTAACAACTTAGTATAGGCGATAGAAAAGAACCATTTGGCGCTATAGCATCATTGGCCGTACCGTAAGGGAAAGGTGAAATAACAGTGAAAACCTTAAGCCACGCACAGCAAAGATCAGCCCTTGTACCTTTTGCATCATGATTTAGCAAGAACAACCAGGCAAAACGCATTTAAGCCTGCCCCCCCGAAACCCATGCGAGCTACTTACAAGCAGCTACCTTGAGCGAACCCGTCTCTGTTGCAAAAGAGTGGGATGACTTGTTAGTAGAGGTGAAAAGCCAACCGAGCTGGGTGATAGCTGGTTGCCCGTGAAACGAATTTAAGTTCGTCCCCGGCCGTCTCTTGAAGGACACCCCCTCACACCCTATCGCAGCTCAGCCGGGAGCAATTTAAAGGAGGTACAGCTCCTTTAAAAAAGAATACAACCTCCTCTAGCGGATAAGCTACTAACTCACTAGTCCGTGGGCCCTAAAGCAGCCATCAACAAAGAGTGCGTCAAAGCTCTACTAATAAAAACACCCTAACAACACAACTCCCTTGCCCCTAACGGGCCAACCTATGTCACATAGGAGGATCTATGCTAAAATAAGTAACTTGGGGCCATTTTCCCCTCTAACAGGCGCGAGCTTACATCACACATTATTAACAGACCAAAATACCAAAACTCCAACAAGTACGTGTATTTCTAGAACTGTTCCCCCCACCCAGGAGCGCCGGCCAGAAAGATTGAAATCTGCAAAAGGAATTAGGCAAACTCGAGGTCCGACTGTTTACCAAAAACATAGCCTTCAGCCCCACAAGTATTGAAGGTGATGCCTGCCCAGTGACATCCTGTTCAACGGCCGCGGTATCCTAACCGTGCGAAGGTAGCGCAATCAATTGTCTCATAAATCGAGACCTGTATGAATGGCTAAACGAGATCTCGACTGTCTCTTGCAGATGATCAGTGAAATTGATCTCCCCGTGCAAAAGCGAGGATGACCACATAAGACGAGAAGACCCTGTGGAACTTAAAAATCAGTAGTTACCCCTCTAACATAAGACCTAGCAGGCTCACCACCCAGAGAGCATTAACTGACATTTTTTGGTTGGGGCGACCTTGGAGAACAAAAAACCTCCAAATACAAGACCACAAATCTTTACCAAGTGCCACCTCACAAAGTGCCAACAGCAACCAGACCCAGTACTTATCTGACCAATGAACCAAGCTACCCCAGGGATAACAGCGCAATCTCCTTCAAGAGCTCCTATCGACAAGGAGGATTACGACCTCGATGTTGGATCAGGACATCCTAATGGTGCAGCCGCTATTAAGGGTTCGTTTGTTCAACGATTAATAGTCCTACGTGATCTGAGTTCAGACCGGAGCAATCCAGGTCGGTTTCTATCTATGATTGACTCTTCCTAGTACGAAAGGACCGGAAAAGTAGGGCCAATGCAACAGACATGCCCTCTCTTTAAGTAATGAAGACAACTAAATTACAAAAAGAGCGCCCTCCACTTCATCCTAGAAAAGGATAAGCTAGCGTGGCAGAGTTTGGCAAATGCAAAAGGCTTAAGCCCTTTATCCAGAGGTTCAAATCCTCTCCCTAGCTCCCCCAACAAAATGACTTGGTCTCAGCTAATCACACACCTAACCATGTCCCTCTCCTACATCATCCCAATCCTAGTTGCAGTGGCCTTTTTAACCTTAGTTGAGCGAAAAGTATTAAGCTACATACAGGCCCGCAAAGGACCCAACATCGTAGGCCCATTTGGGCTACTCCAGCCAATGGCAGACGGAGTCAAATTATTCATTAAAGAACCCATCCGCCCATCAACATCCTCCCCCCTGCTTTTCATCACGACGCCCATACTTGCCCTCCTGCTAGCAATAACAATTTGAATTCCACTGCCCCTGCCATTCCCCCTTGCCGACCTCAACCTAGGCCTCCTATTCCTCCTCGCAATGTCAAGCCTGGCAGTATATTCAATTTTATGATCGGGCTGGGCTTCAAACTCTAAATACGCCTTAATCGGAGCCTTACGAGCAGTAGCCCAGACCATCTCTTATGAAGTAACCCTCGCCATCATTCTCCTATCAGTAATCATTCTAACCGGAAACTACACCCTCAACACCCTAGCTACCACTCAAGAACCTTTATACCTAATCTTCTCTTCCTGACCCCTGGCCATAATATGATACATCTCTACCCTTGCTGAAACAAACCGGGCCCCATTTGACTTGACAGAAGGGGAGTCAGAGCTAGTGTCTGGATTTAATGTAGAATACGCCGCTGGCCCCTTCGCATTATTCTTTCTTGCCGAATACGCCAATATTATACTAATAAATGCCCTAACCTCCATCCTATTCTTCAACCCAAGCATGTTAAATCCACCCCACGAACTATTCCCCATAATCCTAGCCGCAAAAACCCTCCTTCTATCCTCCGGGTTCCTGTGAATTCGCGCCTCCTACCCCCGATTCCGTTACGACCAGCTCATGCACCTCCTATGAAAAAACTTCCTACCACTTACCCTGGCACTCTGCCTCTGACACACCAGCATGCCCATCTGCTACGCAGGCCTACCTCCTTACCTAAGGAAATGTGCCTGAATGTCAAAGGGTCACTATGATAAAGTGAACATAGAGGTACACCAGCCCTCTCATTTCCTAACACCCCGCATTAGAAAAGTGGGAGTCGAACCCACGCAAGAGAGATCAAAACTCTCCATACTTCCCCTATATTATTTCCTAATAAGGTCAGCTAAAATAAAGCTATCGGGCCCATACCCCGAAAATGATGGTTCAACCCCTTCCCTTATTAGTGAACCCCTACGCCATACTAACATTCTCCTTAAGCCTCATACTAGGAACAACCATTACCATCTCAAGCAACCACTGAGTTATAGCCTGAGCCGGACTTGAAATCAACACCCTGGCCATCATTCCCCTCATTTCAAAATCCCACCACCCTCGAGCCACTGAGGCGGCAATTAAGTACTTCCTAGTTCAAGCCGCCGCCTCCACCCTGTTACTCTTCTCAAGCATGGCCAATGCTTGGTACACAGGACAATGAGATATCACTCAACTAAATCACCCTACATCATCCCTCCTATTAACCGCTGCAATCGCAATGAAACTCGGCCTAGTACCCTTCCACTTCTGATTCCCAGAAGTCCTCCAAGGTTCTCCCTTAACTACAGCCATGCTCCTATCAACACTAATAAAATTTCCCCCCATTACCATTTTCTTCCTCACGTCACATTCACTAGACACAACCCTGCTCACTACAATAGCAATCGCCTCAACCGCACTAGGGGGGTGAATAGGACTAAACCAGACACAAATCCGGAAAATTCTAGCCTTTTCATCAATTTCTCACCTGGGGTGGATAACCATCACCCTCATCTACAACCCAAAATTAACACTAATTGCCTTCTACCTCTACTGCATCATGACCGGCGCCACCTTCTTAACACTCAGCACTACAAAATCCCTCAAACTGCCAACAGTAATAACTTCCTGAACAAAAACCCCCGCACTCAACGCAACACTAATAATGACGCTTCTATCATTAGCCGGCCTCCCCCCACTAACAGGCTTTCTACCTAAATGACTCATTATCCAAGAACTCTCCAAACAAGAAATAGCTGCCTCCGCTACAATCATCGCCATCCTATCCTTACTAGGCCTATTCTTCTACCTCCGCCTGGCCTACTACTCGGCAATCACCCTCCCCCCTAACCCCACCAACCATATAAAACAATGACACACTAATAAGCCCACAAATATCCTAATTGCCACACTCTCTTCTATATCAGCCCTCCTACTCCCGCTTTCCCCAATAACCCTTGCTTTCATCTAAGAAACTTAGGATAACCCCAAACCGAGGGCCTTCAAAGCCCTAAATAAGAGTTAAACCCTCTTAGTTTCTGCTAAGACTCGCAGGCCATTAACCTGCATCTTCTGAATGCAACTCAGACACTTTAATTAAGCCAGAGCCTTAATCTAGATTGATGGGCCTTGATCCCATATACTCCTAGTTAACAGCTAGGCACCCAAACCAGCGAGCTTCAATCTACCCAGACCCCGGCACACACCAAGTGCACATTAATGAGCTTGCAACTCACCGTGAACTTCACTACGAGGTCGATAAGAAGAGGAATCAAACCTCTGTAAAAAGGACTACAGCCTAACGCCTACAACACTCAGCCATCTTACCTGTGACTTTCATTAACCGATGACTATTCTCAACCAACCATAAAGACATTGGCACCCTATATCTAATCTTTGGAGCATGAGCCGGAATAGTTGGAACCGCCCTCAGTCTACTAATCCGGGCAGAACTTGGCCAGCCGGGCACCCTCCTCGGAGACGACCAGATCTACAACGTAGTTGTCACCGCCCATGCCTTTGTAATAATTTTCTTCATAGTCATGCCAGTTATAATTGGGGGTTTTGGAAACTGACTAATCCCCCTCATGATCGGAGCTCCCGACATAGCATTCCCACGTATAAACAACATAAGCTTCTGACTCCTCCCACCATCATTCCTCCTACTTCTTGCTTCCTCCACAGTAGAAGCAGGCGCAGGGACAGGATGAACTGTATACCCACCCCTAGCTGGTAACCTAGCCCACGCAGGCGCATCAGTTGACCTGGCCATCTTCTCTTTACACCTATCCGGCATCTCATCCATCCTAGGAGCAATTAACTTCATTACCACCGCAATCAATATAAAACCGCCCGCCCTGTCACAATACCAAACCCCCCTATTCGTCTGATCCGTCCTTATCACCGCCGTTCTCCTACTCCTCTCACTCCCAGTACTCGCCGCCGGAATTACCATGCTACTCACAGACCGAAACTTAAATACCACCTTCTTCGACCCTGCCGGAGGAGGAGACCCCATTCTATACCAACACTTATTTTGATTCTTTGGTCACCCTGAAGTATACATTCTCATCCTCCCAGGATTTGGAATTATCTCTCACGTAGTGACCTACTACACCGGCAAAAAAGAACCATTCGGCTACATAGGCATAGTATGAGCCATGCTATCCATTGGATTCCTGGGCTTTATCGTATGAGCCCACCATATATTCACTGTAGGCATGGATGTAGACACGCGAGCTTATTTCACATCTGCCACAATAATTATCGCCATCCCAACTGGAATCAAAGTCTTTAGCTGACTGGCCACACTGCATGGCGGAACAATCAAATGAGACCCCCCAATACTATGAGCCCTAGGATTCATCTTCTTATTTACAGTAGGAGGACTTACTGGAGTAGTCCTAGCAAATTCTTCACTAGACATCGCACTCCACGACACATACTACGTAGTTGCCCACTTCCACTACGTACTATCTATAGGAGCCGTATTTGCAATTCTAGCAGGATTTACTCACTGATTCCCCCTATTCACAGGATTTACACTACATCCCACCTGAGCTAAAGCCCATTTCGGAGTAATATTTGCAGGCGTAAACCTAACCTTCTTCCCACAACACTTCCTAGGCTTAGCTGGTATACCTCGACGATATTCGGACTACCCAGACGCGTACACTCTATGAAACACCTTATCCTCCATCGGCTCACTCATTTCAATAACAGCCGTAATCATATTAATATTTATTATCTGAGAAGCTCTGGCCTCAAAACGTAAAGTTTTACGACCAGAACTAACAGCCACTAACATTGAATGGATCCACGGCTGCCCTCCCCCATATCACACCTTCGAAGAACCTGCCTTTGTCCAAACCCAAGAAAGGAAGGAATCGAACCCTCATACACTGGTTTCAAGCCAATTGCATCAAACCACCTATGCTTCTTTCTTATGAGATGTTAGTAAAACCATTACATAGCCTTGTCAAGACTAAATTACAAGTGAAAGTCCTGTACATCTCAAATGGCCAACCACTCTCAACTAGGTCTCCAAGACGCCTCATCCCCCATTATAGAAGAACTTATTGAGTTCCACGACCACGCCCTCATAGTTGCACTAGCAATCTGCAGCCTAGTCCTATACCTACTCACCCTAATGCTAATAGAAAAACTCTCCTCAAATACCGTAGACGCCCAAGAAGTAGAACTAATCTGAACAATCCTACCAGCCATCGTCCTCATCCTGCTCGCCCTCCCATCCCTGCAAATTCTGTACATAATAGATGAAATCGACGAGCCAGACCTTACACTAAAAGCCATCGGACATCAATGATACTGATCCTATGAGTACACAGACTTCAAAGACCTCACGTTTGACTCATATATAATCCCAACAACAGAACTCCCACTAGGCCACTTCCGTTTATTAGAAGTAGACCACCGAGTTGTTATCCCCATAGAATCACCGATCCGCATCATCGTCACTGCCAGCGACGTACTCCACTCCTGAGCAGTTCCAACCTTAGGGGTAAAAACTGACGCCATCCCAGGGCGACTTAATCAAACATCATTTATCGCCACACGACCAGGCATCTTCTATGGCCAATGCTCAGAAATTTGTGGAGCCAACCATAGCTTCATGCCAATTGTAGTAGAATCAACTCCCCTTCCTCACTTCGAGAACTGATCATCTCTCCTATCATCTTAACCATTAGGAAGCTATGCAATAGCACTAGCCTTTTAAGCTAGAGATAGAGGACCACCAACCCTCCCTAATGATATGCCCCAACTCAACCCAAACCCATGACTATTCATCATAATCACATCCTGATTAGCCTTCTCACTCATCATCCAACCCAAACTCCTATCATTCACGCCCACTAACGCCCCCTCAGAAAAAGCTTCAGCGGGCACAAAAACCCCAACTTGACTCTGACCATGAACCTAAGCTTTTTCGACCAATTCATAACTCCCTACCTTTTAGGGATCCCATTAATCCTTGTCTCACTACTATTCCCAGCCCTTCTCTTCCCCTCCCCTCGTAATCGATGGATCACCAACCGAACCACCACCCTACAATCATGATTCATTTATACAATTACAAAACAACTAATAACCCCCCTAAACAAAAAGGGCCACAAATGAGCCCTCATCCTATCGTCACTAATAATCTTCCTCCTCTCCATCAACCTCCTAGGACTGCTCCCATATACATTCACCCCAACCACACAACTATCCATGAACCTAGCATTAGCCTTCCCACTATGACTAGCCACCCTCCTCACAGGCCTACGAAACCAACCATCCGCCTCACTAGGCCACCTCCTACCTGAAGGCACCCCCACCCCACTAATCCCAGCTCTAATCATAATCGAAACAACCAGCCTCTTAATTCGCCCCCTCGCCTTAGGAGTGCGCCTCACAGCCAACTTAACAGCAGGACACCTACTCATCCAACTTATTTCGACCGCCACCGCAGTCTTATTCTCTATCATACCCGCCATCTCCATCTTAACTGCCTGCGTACTGCTTCTATTAACCATCCTAGAAGTAGCAGTAGCTATAATCCAGGCCTATGTATTCGTACTTCTACTAAGCCTTTACTTACAAGAAAACATCTAATGGCCCACCAAGCACACTCCTACCACATAGTAGACCCAAGCCCATGACCCCTTTTTGGAGCAGCCGCCGCCCTGCTTACCACCTCAGGTCTCATCATATGGTTTCACCATAACTCTCTAAACTTATTATCCCTGGGCCTTCTCTCTACAACCCTAGTAATAATTCAATGATGACGAGACATTGTACGAGAAGGAACATTCCAAGGCCATCACACTCCGACAGTCCAAAAAGGCCTGCGATACGGAATAATCCTATTCATCACATCCGAAGCCTTCTTTTTCTTGGGCTTCTTCTGAGCATTCTTTCACTCAAGCCTGGCCCCAACCCCAGAACTAGGTGGACAGTGACCCCCTATAGGCATCCAGCCCCTCAACCCCATAGACGTCCCACTACTAAACACAACTATCCTTCTAGCCTCAGGTGTCACTGTAACATGAGCTCACCATAGCATTACAGAAGGGCACCAAAAACAAGCAACCCAGGCATTGACTCTAACAGTTCTCCTAGGACTATACTTCACAGCACTACAAGCAATAGAATATCACGAAGCTCCATTCTCAATTGCTGACGGCGTATATGGCTCCACATTCTTTGTCGCCACAGGATTCCATGGCCTCCACGTAATCATCGGATCCTCCTTCCTACTCATCTGCCTCCTCCGTCTAATCAAATTCCACTTTACATCTAACCACCACTTTGGCTTCGAAGCAGCAGCATGGTACTGACACTTTGTAGACGTCATCTGATTATTCCTCTATATCTCTATTTACTGATGAGGATCTTGCTCTTCTAGTATATTCATTACAATTGACTTCCAATCTCTAAAATCTGGTCCAACCCCAGAGAAGAGCAATCAACACAATCACGTTTATACTCACCCTGTCCCTCGCACTCACCACCATCCTAACCACATTAAACTTCTGACTGGCCCAAATCACCCCAGACTCAGAAAAACTATCCCCCTACGAATGCGGATTTGACCCACTAGGCTCCGCTCGACTCCCCTTCTCAATTCGATTCTTCCTCAGTAGCCATCCTCTTCCTCCTATTCGATCTTGAAATCGCCCTCCTTCTCCCACTTCCCTGGGCAACACAGCTCCAATTCCCCACCACCACCCTAACCTGAACCTTCACTATCACCTTCCTACTCACCCTAGGACTCATCTACGAATGAGCCCAAGGGGGCCTAGAGTGGGCAGAGTAAAAAGAAAGTTAGTCTAACCCAAGACAGCTGATTTCGACTCAGCAAATCATAGATTAACCCTATGACCTTCTTAATGTCACTCATACACCTAAGCTTCTACTCAGCATTCACCCTGAGCACACTAGGACTAGCATTCCACCGAACCCACTTAGTCTCCGCCCTACTATGCTTAGAAAGCATAATACTATCTATATACATCGCACTATCAATATGACCGGCTGAAAACACATCAACATCCTCCACTCTTCTACCAATCTTAATGCTTGCCTTTTCAGCCTGTGAAGCAGGCACAGGCCTAGCAATACTAGTTGCCTCAACACGTACCCACGGCTCAGACCACCTACACAACCTAAACCTCCTACAATGCTAAAAATCATCCTACCGACAGTAATACTCCTCCCCACAGCACTTCTATCCCCACAAAAACTCCTATGAACTAATACCACCCTGCACAGCTTCGCGATTGCTACCCTAAGCCTTCAATGAATCTTGCCCTCATACTACCCATACAAAAACCTGACACAATGAACTGCAATCGACCAAACCTCCGCCCCCCTGATGGTACTCTCATGTTGGCTTCTCCCACTAATAATCCTAGCAAGCCAAAACCACCTGCAGCATGAACCCCCTGCCCGAAAACGAATTTTTATCACAACCCTTATCATAGTTCAACCGTTCATTATCTTAGCTTTTTCAGCCACAGAGCTCACCTTATTCTACATCTCCTTTGAAGCCACACTAATCCCCACCCTAATTCTCATTACACGATGGGGTAACCAGCCGGAGCGCCTAAGTGCCGGCATTTACCTCCTATTCTACACTCTAATCAGCTCCCTCCCCCTACTAGTAGCTATCCTCCACCTCCAAGCACAAACCGGAACACTACACCTCACGATCCTGGAACTCTGCCCTCCGCCTCCATCCCCCAACTCATGAACAAATCTACTATCCAGCCTAGCCCTACTAACAGCATTCATGGTAAAAGCACCCCTATACGGCCTGCACCTATGACTGCCAAAAGCCCACGTAGAAGCCCCAATCGCAGGCTCAATATTACTTGCTGCCCTCCTCCTTAAACTCGGAGGCTATGGCATCATACGAATCACCCTACTAACAGGCCCCACCCCAAACACTTTATGCTATCCGTTTCTTGCCCTAGCCCTCTGAGGAGCCCTCATAACTAGCTCCATCTGCCTCCGACAAACAGACCTAAAATCACTCATCGCCTACTCCTCTGTCAGCCACATGGGGCTAGTCATTGCCGCAAGCATAATCCAAACCCACTGATCATTCTCAGGAGCAATAATCCTAATAATTTCACATGGATTAACCTCTTCAATACTATTCTGCCTAGCCAACACAAATTACGAGCGAACCCACAGCCGTATCCTCTTCCTCGCCCGAGGCCTCCAACCCCTCCTCCCACTCATAGCAACCTGATGACTTCTGGCCAACCTAACAAACATAGCCCTGCCCCCAACAACTAACCTAATAGCCGAACTAACCATTATAATCGCACTATTCAACTGATCCCCCTCTACCATCCTCATAACCGGAGCCGCAACATTCCTAACAGCTTCCTACACCCTATTCATATTCACCACCACCCAACGAGGTCCTCTTCCCACCCACATTGCACACGTACAAAACTCAACCTCACGAGAACATCTCTTAATGACCCTTCATATCATCCCACTCCTCCTACTCATTCTAAAACCCAACCTAATCTCCAGACACCCCTCTTTCATGCAAGTATAGTTTCAACCAAAACATTAGTCTGTGATCCTAAAAATAGAAGTTAAATCCTTCTTACCTGCCGAGGGGAGGTTTAAACCAACAAGAACTGCTAACTCTCGCATCTGAGCCTAAAACCTCAGTCCCCTTAAACTTTTAAAGGATAACAGTCAATCCATTGGTCTTAGGAGCCACCCATCTTGGTGCAAATCCAAGTAAAAGTAAAAATAACCATACCCACACTACTACTCAACACCTCCATACTCCTAACAATACTAATCGTCCTAACACCCATCCTACTCCCACTCCTATCAGGGACCCTAAAAAACTCCCCCTTCGCCATCACACGCGCCGTAAAAACTGCCTTCTTCACCAGCTTAATCCCAATAACTTTATTTATCTACTCTGGCACAGACAATATCATCACCAATTGAGAATGAAAGTTCATCATAAACTTTAAAATCCCACTCAGCTTGAAAATAGACCAATACTCCATAATATTTTTACCCGTTGCTCTATTCGTTACATGATCTATCCTACAATTTGCATCATGGTACATAGCATCAGACCCCTTCATCACAAAATTCTTCTCCTTCCTCCTAACATTCTTAACCGCCATACTGACCCTAACCCTCGCCAACAACATATTCCTCCTGTTCATCGGCTGAGAGGGCGTAGGTATTATATCCTTCCTCCTCATTAGCTGATGATACGGACGAGCAGAAGCCAACACCGCCGCTCTCCAAGCCGTACTATACAACCGAATCGGAGACATTGGACTAATCTTAAGTATAGCATGACTAGCCTCCTCCATAAACTCATGAGAACTTGACCAGCTCCCCTCCTTGCAAACCCCAACCCTCCCTCTACTCGGCCTCATCCTGGCCGCCACAGGAAAATCCGCCCAATTCGGCCTTCATCCCTGACTACCAGCCGCCATAGAAGGCCCCACCCCAGTCTCTGCCCTACTCCACTCCAGCACCATAGTAGTAGCCGGAATTTTCCTACTAATCCGAACCCACCCCATACTATCCAACAACCAAACAGCCCTCACTATCTGCCTCTGCCTAGGAGCCCTAACAACGCTGTTCGCCGCTACCTGCGCACTAACCCAGAACGACATCAAAAAAATCATTGCCTTCTCCACATCAAGCCAACTAGGCCTAATAATAGTTACCATCGGACTAAACTTACCCCAACTCGCCTTCCTTCATATCTCAACCCACGCCTTCTTTAAAGCCATGTTATTCCTATGCTCCGGCTCAATCATCCACAGTCTTAACGGAGAGCAAGACATTCGAAAAATAGGAGGACTACAAAAGATACTCCCAACAACAACCTCTTGCCTAACCATCGGCAACTTGGCCCTAATAGGAACCCCATTCTTAGCCGGATTTTACTCAAAAGACCTAATTATCGAAAACCTAAACACCTCTTACTTAAACTCCTGAGCCCTCCTGCTAACCCTATTAGCCACCTCATTTACCGCAACCTACAGCACCCGCATAGCCCTTCTAGTCCAAGCCAACTCCACCCGAATTACAACACTGACACCCATAAATGAAAACAACCCCATAATCACCTCCCCCATCCTACGCCTCGCCCTTGGCAGCATTCTTGCAGGACTATTCATCACATCCTACCTAATCCCCTGCAATACCCCACCAATAACAATACCAATGGTCACAAAAACTGCAGCCCTAATTGTTACAACAGCAGGGATCATCCTCGCCCTCGAACTCTCAAACACAAACCCAATCCAACCTAAGCAGAATATATTCCTAAACTTTTCCTCTTCACTAGGCTACTTCAACCCACTAACCCACCGACTTTCCTCAAAAACCCTGCTAAACAATGGACAAAAAATTGCATCCCATTTAATTGACTTATCCTGGTACAAAAAAATAGGACCCGAGGGCCTAGCCGACCTGCAACTCATAGCAACCAAAACCTCAACTACCATACACTCCGGCCTAATCAAAACGTACCTCGGCTCCTTCGCCCTATCAATCCTAATCATCCTCCTATCATCATAAACCCTAACTAATGGCCCCCAACCCGCGTAAATCCCACCCCCTACTCAAAATAATCAATGACTCACTAATTGACCTCCCCACCCCCTCCAACATCTCAGCCTGATGAAACTTCGGATCCCTCTTAGGCTTATGCTTGATAACACAAATCCTAACAGGCCTCCTCCTAGCCATGCACTACACCGCAGACACCTCTCTAGCCTTCACATCCGTTGCGCACACATGCCGAAACGTCCAATACGGATGACTAATCCGGAACCTACACGCAAACGGCGCCTCATTTTTCTTCATCTGCATCTACCTTCACATTGGACGAGGGTTCTACTACGGCTCCTACCTATACAAAGAAACCTGAAACACAGGAGTAATTCTTCTACTATCCCTAATAGCGACAGCCTTCGTAGGCTATGTCCTACCTTGAGGACAAATATCATTCTGAGGCGCCACAGTAATTACCAACCTATTCTCCGCCATCCCCTACATCGGCCAAACCCTTGTAGAATGGGCCTGAGGCGGCTTTTCCGTAGACAACCCAACACTGACCCGATTCTTCGCCCTCCACTTCCTCCTTCCATTCATAATCGCAGGCCTTACATTCATCCACCTAACCTTCCTCCACGAAACTGGCTCCAACAACCCTCTAGGCATCACATCAAATTGTGACAAAATCCCATTTCATCCCTACTTCTCTACAAAAGACATCCTAGGCTTCCTACTAATAATAACCCCCCTACTAACCCTAGCCATATTCTCCCCCAACCTCCTAGGAGACCCAGAAAACTTCACCCCAGCCAACCCCCTAGTCACACCACCCCACATCAAGCCAGAATGATACTTCCTATTCGCATACGCCATTCTCCGATCAATCCCAAACAAACTGGGAGGCGTGCTAGCCCTAGCCGCCTCGGTCCTAGTACTATTTCTAGCTCCCTTCCTTCACATGTCAAAACAACGCACAATAACATTTCGACCTCTCTCCCAATTTCTATTCTGGATCCTCGTAGCAAACCTACTCGTCCTAACCTGAATCGGAAGCCAACCAGTGGAACATCCATTTATCATCATTGGTCAAATCGCATCTCTAACCTACTTCACCATCCTCCTAATCCTCTTCCCCATCACAAGCGCCCTAGAAAACAAAATACTCAACTACTAATCAACACTCTAATAGTTTATAAAAACATTGGTCTTGTAAACCAAAGAATGAAGGCTGTACCCCTTCTTAGAGTTCGCCCAACCATCAGAAAAAAAGGAATCAAACCTCTATCTCCAACTCCCAAAGCTGGCATTTTTCATTAAACTATTTTCTGGCCCCCCCCCGGCCTCTTTAAACCGCTCGAATAGCCCCGCGAGACAAGCCCCGCACAAGCTCTAAGACAACAAACAATGTCAATAGTAATCCCCACCCCGCCACCAAAAACAACCCCGCCCCTCAAGAATAAAATAACGCCGCCCCGCCAAAATCTATACGAACAAAAAACATTTCAACCCCATCCACAGTACCCACCCCAAGCTTCCACCCTGCAGTAGAGCCCCCTACCACCATCCCCAGAACTAACACCAACACAAAACCAAATCCATAGCCCATAACCCGCCAATCCCCTCAAGTCTCAGGAAACGGGTCCGCTGCCAAAGAAACAGAATAAACAAAAACCACCAATATTCCCCCCAAATAAACCATAAACAATACTAAAGCCACAAAAGAAAGTCCAAGATTCATTAACCATCCGCAGCCCACAACAGAAGACACCACCAAACCAACGACCCCGTAATAAGGAGAAGGATTGGACGCTACTGCCAATCCTCCTAACACAAAGCATAATCCTAAAAACAACATAAGATATATCATAATTTCCACTTGGCCTCGATCCAAGTCCTGTGGCCTGAAAAGCCACTGTTGTTTTACTTCAACTATAGAAACGACTTCGTATGCCCCCCTTCCCCCCATTATTATGGGAACTCTTCTGCTACGCTTTTTTCTACTCAGCCTTCAATGCTATGTACGGGCTGCACTGCACTTCTATCCCCATTATCACTTCAATTTATCTATGCTATCAAGCATTGTAAATGTCAAAGTGAATTAGTTCGCTCAACACGGAAAGTTCTCTAAGAATATATCAACTAATGGTCGTTAGACAAAATACTTACGTATAACTCTCGCAGCGCCAACAAGCCAGAGGGCTGGGTTATTTATTAGTCGTGTACCTCACGAGGAATTAGCTACGCACCGCACGAAAGTGTCCTACGCTACCAGCTTCAGGCCCATTCTTTCCCCCTAAACCCTTACACAACTTGCGCTTTTGCGCCTCTGGTTCTTACGTCAGGGCCATGAACGGGTTGGTCCCTTGGAGCTCCACTTCATGAGGCATTTGGTTACACCTTGCGTTTCATCTCTCTCTTAATCGCGGCATGGTTCCCTTCTCTTAGCGCAACTGGTTATTTTTTTTTTTCTGGGTAACTTCAACGGACCCCCCGGTGGCTATCGCGGAGCTTACAATTTCTTGACCTGAGCATCAATGGCCCGCGAACCTTTTCTCTCTTTCAGGAATTGCTGAATGAGACGGTTGTCGTATTGTCAGTATCATTTTGACACTGATGCACTTTAGATAGCATCTGGTTATGGAATACCCACATACTAGCTAAGCTATGTTGCTTTTTGATTTATGGTCGCCAGACATATTTTACAAATTTTACGCTTCCTCTAACTTTCTAACCAACACCGCTGGAGTTCTAAGTTAAAATTTCAACACCATCCATCATATTTTCGTTACACATTTTATTCTTCAATTTTAACTTATCTTTAACACTGGAGTTACATTAAAAAATAGACACCATTTATCATCATATTTATCATGTTAAATTTTACACACAAACACCATAAAATTATTAATAAAATTTTCCTCAAGACGCTCCCAACCCAAAACAAAACCAACCCAAAACAAAACCAACCCAAAACAAAACCAACCCAAAACAAAACCAACCCAAAACAAAACAAAACAAAACAAAACAAAACAAAACAAAACAAAACAAAACAAAACAAAACAAAACAAAACAAAACAAAACAAAACC